TTTTAGATTCCCATTTTGAAAATGAAGAGACAAAAGAAGAAAAGGATAAAAAAGAACGTATAGAAATATCAGAAGCTTGGGATACCTTTGTATTTATTCAAGCAATAAGAGGTTTAATGTTAGTAATCCAATCTTTTTTTAGAAAATACATTATATTGCCTTCATTTATAATAGCTAAAAATATTTTACGTATGTTATTATTTCAATTCCCCGAGTGGTACGAGGATTTGAAGGAATGGAATAGAGAAATGCATATTAAATGCACCTATAATGGTGTTCAATTATCAGAAACAGAATTTCCCCAAGATTGGTTAACAGACGGCATTCAGATAAAGATTCTATATCCTTTCTGTCTAAAACCTTGGCGAAAAGCTAAGGTACGATCTCATCATAGAGATCGAGGAGATTCAAAATATAAAAACAAAAATTTTTGTTTTTTAACAGTCTGGGGAATGGAAGCAGAACTTCCCTTTGGTTCTCCCCGAAAACGACCTTCTTTTTTTGAACCTATTTATAAAGAACTCAAAAAAAGAAATAGAAGGGTAAAAAATAAGATTTTACAAGTTATAAACTTTTTGAAGGAAAGAATAAAATCCTTTATATTTATAAAAGTTAGAAAAGAAAAAACAAAATGGGTCACTAAAATATTTATAGTTATCAAACTCATAATGAAAAAATTGGAAAAAATAAATCCAATTTTTTTATTTGAGTTGAGGAAAGAAAAAGTATATGAAATGAAGGAAAACGAAAAAGATTTACAAAAAAATAAAAAGATTCTTCGCGAATCATCTGTTCGAATTCGACCAAAAAATTGGTTAAATTATTCACTAATAGAAAGAAGAATGAAAGATCTTTCTGATAAGACAATAAAAATCAGGAATCAAATAGAACGAAACGAAAAAGAAAAAAAAAAAGATATAGTTATAATTTATGATAATAAAAGGCCGGAATCTTTGAAAATCTTAAAAAGGAAAAATATCCGATTAATGCGTAAATCGCACTACTTTATAAAATCATTCATTGAAAAAATATACATAGATATTTTACTATGTACCATTAGCATTCCTAAGATCAATGCAAAACTTTTCTTTAAATCAAAAAAAAATATCTTTAATAAATCCATTTACAACAATAAAAGAAATAAAGAACAAGAAGGAATTGATGAAACAAATCAAAATACAATGAAGTTTAATTTTGGTTTGACTATAAAAAAGTTGTTTTCAAATACTTATAGTACTGAGAATAGGAATCCAAATTCCGATACTTATTGGAACTTATCTTCCCTATCTCAAGCATATGTATTTTACAAATTATCACAAACCCAATTACTTAATAAGGATCGCTTGAGACCTGTATTTCAATATAAAGGAAACTCTCCTTTTTTTAAGGAAAAATTAAAAGACTCTTGTATGATAATGATACACGGAATATTTGATTCCAAATCAAGACATAATAAAATTCATTCGTATGTAATGAACGAATGGAAAAACTGGTTAAAAGGTCATTATCAATACGATCCATCTCAAAAAAAATGGTCTCGATTAGTAACTAAAGAATGGCGAAATAGAATCAATCAACGCTGTATGATTCAAAACCAAAACAAGGAATCAATCCAATTGGATTTATATAAAAAATACCAATTCATTCATTCCATGAAAAAAAATAACTATGCAGCGGATTCTTTTATGAGTCAAAAAGAAAAATGGAAAAAAAATCACAGATATGATCTTTTATCATATAAATACATAAGTCCTCCTAATTCATATATTTCTGGATCAACATTAGAATTTGAAATAAACGGGGATCGAGAAATTCCATATCATTTCAATACATCGAAACCCGAATCATTTTATGTATTAGTAAGTATACCTAGTAATAATTATCTAGAAAAAGGATATATTATTGATAGGAATATAAATTTGGATAGAAAATATTTTGATTGTAGAATTCCTCATTTTTGTTTTAGAAAGAATATTGAGATCTGGACCAATGCACATATTGGCATGACGATTCATAAAAATACTAAGACTGAAATTAAAAATTTTAAAAAAATGAAAAAAAAAGATCTTTTTTCTACTACGGTTCGTCAAGACATCAAACCATGCAATCAAAAAAGAAACTTTTTTGATTGCATGGGAATGCATCAAGAGGGGTTCTCTGATACTGCATCAAATCATAATACTATATCCAATCTCGAATCTTGGTTCTTCCCAGAATTTGTGCAACTTTTTAACATATATAAGATTCAACCCTGGATCATTCCAATCAAATCACTCTTTTTTCATTTTAATAAAAATGAAAAAATAAATATAAATACAAAGAAAAATCCTCATGAATCGTCTAATAAAAAAGATCTTGAATTAGTAAATTACAAGCAGGAAGAACAAGAACAACAGGATCAAGGAAATCTTATATCGAATCTACGAAAACAAGAGAATAAAAAAGCTGTTGAAGAAGATTACGCAAGATTAGACATAGAAATTAAAAAGGGTAGAAAAAAAAAAAAATCTCAATATAAGAGAAAAAAACAAACGGAACTAGATTACTTTTTGAAAAAATATTTCCTTTTTCAATTAAGATGGGCTGATCCCTTGAATCAAAGAATAATGAACAATATTAGGGTATATTGTCTCCTACTTAGATTGATAAACCCAAAGGAAATTGCCATATCCTCGATTCAAAGAGGTGAAATAAATCTAGACGAAATGCTAATTCAAAAGGAGCTAGTTCTTACAGAATTGATAAGAAAGGGAATATTTATTATTGAACCAATTCGTCTATCTATAAGAAGGGACGGAAAATCTATTGTATATCAAACTATGGATATTTCATTGGTTGAGAAGAAGAAGCACCAAACAAATAGAAAATACGCAAAAAAAAGACATATTGAGAAAGAGGGGTTTGAAAAATCCATTCCACGATACAGCCACTTATTTTTTAGTGAAGACAAAAATCATTATGATTTCCTTATTCCTGAAAATATTCTATCTCCTAGGCATCGGAGAGAATTTCGAATTCTAATTTGTTTCAATTCACGGAATTGGAATGTTTTGGATAGAAATCCAAGATTTTGCAATGAAAAGAAAATAAAAAACTGTGGACAATTTTTGAATCAGAACAAGCATATTAACACCGATGCAAAAAATTTAATGAAATTCAAATTGTTTCTTTGGCCCAATTATCGATTAGAAGATTTAGCTTGTATGAATCGTTATTGGTTTGATACCAATAACAGCAGTCGTTTCAGTATGTCAAGAATACATATGTATTCACAATTCAGAATGAATTCAATTCAAATGCAAAATTAAAAAATTTTTATTTTGATATTTTTTTTATATTTTCTAGTGGATTTCCTACATATCGTGTGACATATTCTGTAGATGAAAGCCGAAATATATAGACTGTATAACATTAGAATTTCTAACACATGATGCTGATTTCATAGTGTATCCATTTTCACTAGGAGTAGCAGAACCTTTTTAGTTTAAGTAAAACTAAATCGTTCTATTTCGTGAATGCATATATTTATCAGACCCTTTTTATCCAATATCCAAATCCAATTTCGATTTATACTAGATGAAAATAACTGTCATAATAAATCTTATTATTTTTCCTGATCGGTAAAATTCACAGAAAATAAAAATTTTAATTTATTTTATGGTCAAAAATTCATTTATCTCAGTTATTCCACAAGAAGAAAAAGACGAAAATAGTGGGTCTGTTGAATTTCAAGTATTCCATTTCACCAGTAAGATACGGAGACTTACTTCACATTTAGAATTGCACAAAAGAGATTTTTTATCACAAAGGGGTCTGCGAATAATTCTGGGAAAACGTCAACGATTATTGACTTATTTGTCAAAGAAAAATAAAGTGCGTTATAAGAGATTAATGGATCAGTTAGATATTCGGGAACCAAAAACTCGTTAATTTAAATTAAATTTATTATTTGAGTTTATTATTATTTATTATTAGCCTTGTTATTTTTTTTTTTTTATTAATTATTTATATTATATTTAATTATTTTCTAATAATTAGAATAATTGATAATAATTATTTAATATTTAATAATATAATAGTTTTATTTTAGATTTATATTATAGTTATTTTTTATATTATTTTTATATTATAGTTATAATATTAGAATATTCTTATTTTAATTTTTTTTTTTTGATAGAATTTACATTTTATATATGACTATATGAATATGAATAGGATTATTTAGAATTACTAGAATTATACTAAATTCAATTTCAATTAGGATAAATTAGGATATATATATATGAAAAATGAAAATATAATATATTTAATATTAAGAAAATAAACATGATTCGTATGTACAACTCATATTTCATGGTTATTCAAACGTAAATCAAAGGATCTTGGCCCTTTCTCATAAACAGATTTTAAAATCTATTGATTCTATAAATTTTAAAAAATCATTGATTCGTCTGGTATCTACAATAGAAAATATATGATTTCCATCATTTTCTAATTAAAATTTTATCAGATCGAAAATCTTTTGTGTTCAAAACTTAAATTTATAGACCCAATGTCGCATTCAGTAAAAATTTATGATACATGTATAGGGTGTACCCAATGTGTACGAGCTTGTCCCACGGATGTATTAGAAATGATACCTTGGGACGGATGTAAAGCTAAGCAAATTGCTTCCGCGCCAAGAACCGAGGATTGTGTAGGTTGTAAGAGATGTGAATCCGCTTGCCCAACGGATTTTTTGAGTGTCCGTGTTTATTTATGGCATGAAACAACTCGCAGCATGGGTCTTTCTTATTGATATGTAACAAAAAACTCCCCTTGAATCATTTGATTCCTCTTTACCGAGAAAACTCCGTACTCGAGAAAAGAAAATAAAAATATATTATTCTTCTCCCGAGCACGGAGTTTTCTGGTCAAAATTTATCTTGTCTTTATCACGAGTTATTTTACTTGGTTAACAATACTTCTGGTTTTGCCGATATTTGCGGGTTCTTCAATTGTCCTTTTCCTTCATAAAGGAAATAAGGCGTATAGGAGGGATACTATATGTATATGTATCCTGGAGCTCCCTCTAATGACCTATGTATTTTGTTCCAATTGGACGATCCATTAAACCAATTGAAGGAAGATTCTAAATGGATAAATATTTTTTTATTTTCACTGGAGACTGGGAATCGATGGACTTTCCATAGGACCCATTTTACTGACAGGATTTATCACTTGAACCAACAAACATTAGATTTCGAAAAATTAGCTAATCAATCATATCCCACAGCAGTGGAAATAATATTCCATTTTGGTTTTCTTATAGCTTATGCTGTCAAATCGCCGATGATACCCCTACATACATGATTACCAGATACCCACGGGGAAGCGCATTACAGTACATGTATGCTTCTAGCTGGAATCTTATTAAAGATGGGAACATATGGATTGATTCGGATCAATATGGAATTGTTAGCTCACGCTCATTCTAAATTCTCTCTCTGGTTGATCATAGTAGGAATAATACAAATCTTTTATGCAGCTTCAACATCTCTTGGTCAACGCAATTTTAAAAAGCATATTGCCTATTCTTACGTATCTCATATGGGTTTCATAATTATAGGAATTGGTTCTATAACTGGCATGGGACTCAATGGAGCCATTTTACAAATACTCTCTCATGGATTGATCGGTGCTGCACTTTTTTCTTAGCAGAAACGAGTTGGGATAGAATACGTTTTGTTTATCTCGACGAGATGGTGGGGAATATCTATCCCAATGGAAAAAATATTGATATTTACCATGTTTAGTAGTTTCTCGATGGCTTCTCTTGTATTACCAGGAATGAGTGGTTTTGTTGCAGAATTCTTAGTCTTTTTTGGAATAATTACTAACCAAAAATATCTTTTCATGCCAAAAATGTTAATTACTTTTGTAATAGCAATTGGAATGATATTAACTCCTATTTTTTTATTGTCTATGCTACGTCATATTTTCTATGAATACAAGCTATTCAATATACCAAACTATAAATTTTCATATTCTGGACCGCGAAAACTATTTCTTTCGATCTGTATCTTTCTACCTGTAATAGGAATTGAGATTTATCCTGATTTCGTTCTTCCGTTATCGGTTGACAAGGTACAAGTTATATTAGCTAATAATTTTTATTATTTTTATAGAAATATAGATACTAATTCTTTTTATAGCTTAGAAAATTCTAATTAATTAGAAGGAAAGTCTTATAATTCTTTGACTTTCATCTTTTCACGATTCTTCATTGTACAATGAAAAAAATGAAGAGTGAATTAGAATTGTAATGAAATACATCTAGAGTTTTTGAGAACCATTTGAATAATTCCTCCATTCAAACGGTTTTCAAAAACTCGCACAAATACTCATTGTCTATCAGACGATGTTTTTATGTGTTCTTCATGTAGTTTATTTTATTCAATTAGATATAAATGGGAATGAACCATAACTATGGAACCCGATTCCTAATAGATTGATCCCAAAATAGCATATCCAAATTAGGAGAAATCCTATAGAAGCCACAAATGCCGAATTTGTGCCTTGGTCTTGCAATTTTTTATTTGTTCTAATATGTAAATAGATTGCAAATATGGTCCAAGTAATAAATGCCCAAGTTTCCTTAGGATCCCAATTCCAATAAGAACCCCATGCTTCATTAGCCCATACTGCTCCAGAAAGAATGCCTATGGTTAAAAAGGTAAACCCTAAACTAATGACACGATAACTCCAATAATCCAAACGCTGAATTAATTGATATTTGTAAAAATTTAGAAATGAGAGAAAAGAAGTCTTTTTAAATACACTTTCTTTTTCGTTCAAATATTCTATCGTACCAACAAAGAAAAATGACTTCCTTAAGCTTATAAAATTCTTGTTAAAAAAAAAATCGATATTTTTTCGATTAGTAATCACTATAAGAGCAACTGATAATAATGATCCGCATAAAAGAACTGCATAGCTCAATAGCATCATACTGACATGCATCATTAACCAGTGAGACTGTAGAGCAGGTACTAATATTGCGGATTGATGCATTTCAATTGAAAGACCTGACGTGGCAAAACCTTGGGTAAAAATGGCACTTGGTGCAGTTATTGTGCTTAAATAATTTTTATGATTCCCAAGATATGGAATCATATGAATAATAGAGAAATTCCACGAAAGGAAGATTAATGATTCATATAAATTACTTAAGGGAAAATGTCCTGAAGAAATCCAACGAATAACTAAAAACCCTGTTATAGAGAAAAAAGTAGCTATCATCCCCTTTTCTGACGAATTACGCAATCCTTCTATTTCATAGACTAATAAGTTCATCAAATGAATCATAATCACAATTGAGATGATCGAAAAGGAAATATGAGTTAATATATGTTCTAAGGTCACAAATATCATAAACATAAAAAAGGGTCCTTATTAAATAATAAATAATTTAAATTGGAGATTAAAATAAATATTAAAAAAAAAAAAATAAAAAATACAATATACATTAATAATACATTAGTAAATGTCAATTATTTGTCTTCCAAGTCAAAAATATAAAATTTGAAGTTCTTTGAGACATATCAATTAAGATTTTTAAAAACGTTTTTTTGTCCCAATAAAAAACTTTTTGACTGTCCGGTAGAAACAGATTTAGCTAAAGAAAAAGCTTTTACTGCCGCTAAAGAGCCTTTTTTTTTCCAAGGATTTCTACGAATATGCTTTTTTGACATAGAAGTACGTTTTTTTGGAACTGCCATTCAAAGATAGGTGACTCATTTTTATCGTTGTATGTGAAAGACATATATTGTTCAAAATGGATTACTCTTTATTAGTCATTACCTATAGCGATTCCATCAATATCAATAATATAAGAGCATAACAGAGCATAACTTTGAAAAATAAATAAATAAAAAACAAATTAAAATTAAATATCAATATTCTTTAATATTTAATAAAAAATAAATATAAAATATAAAGAGATACATAATTGAACTATAATAAATTAATAGATCCTAAATCTATAAAACATAAATCTAAATGTAAATATATAAAATATCTATAAATTTTATAATCTTACTTTATAATCTTACATAAATACAATCTAATGTTAAGGGAAAATATAATTATTAAAAATAATTATAATTATAAATTATATTAAATAATAATATATAATTTTATATATAATATATATAATTTTATGCCGCCACTCGGACTCGAACCGAGATGCTCTAGCACTGCTTCCTAAGAGCAGCGTGTCTACCAATTTCACCATGGCGGCTTACCTGAAAGAATAATAATAAATTCATGTTGAATTGTCTATATTCAATAGAGTTTAGGAAACAATGAAGCAAAATGCATTTCCATTCATATGGAAATGTTCAAGTTCAATATCAAGAATATTCAGTTAGTATTTTCGTAAGTTCAGTTTTCATAATAAACTTTTCCATTTATGTATTATAAACTATAACTATAATAGAAACCTAGCTTTTTTTATTTTATTATTGTTTTATAATTATTAATTATTTATAATTATATATAATTATAAATTAATATTTATTATTATATTATTTATTATTATATTTATTATTATATTATATATCTATATTATATATATATTATAATAAGAATATTATTACATATATTATTATATATCATAATCATATTATATATTATACATTTAATTTAATTTTATTTAATATTTAATTATATTAATTATAACTTTATATTATTGATATTGAAATTGAATTCGTGAGAAGGTTTTTTCTTTCCTATTAATTGTACTTTTAAAAATATAAAACCATAATTAGGATAAGACAACAAAAAATGTTAATATTTAATTATACTAAGATACTAAGATATTAGGTGTCTAAATTATTAAATTATTATAAAGAAAAAAGAGGAGGATGATGAAGAGGATGAGGTGAAGGAGGAAGGGAAGGAACGATAAAGTCTCATCAGGCTAAATATGAGAAAGAAGAGAAAAGGAAACGAGAAATAAAGAGAAGGAAGATGAGAAAGAGAAACTAAAAGAAGAGGAATGGTAAAAAGAGAAAAAAGATGTGAAAGAAAAGAAAAATAGAAAGAATGGTAGATGGGTAATGCATTATCTTATAATAGATTTTTGCACTCGTCAAGCCACTAGCTTTTCAACCAAGCACCACCAATAAGGTAAAACCAACCTGCCTCACTATAGCTCAATGCTATTCATTATGCACTGGCTTTTCAACCAAGCACTACCCGTCTCACAATATAGCTTAATGCTTTTCATCATGCACTAGCTTTTCAACCAAGCACCACCCGTCTCATGATATAGCCACTAGCTTTTCAACTAAGCGCCATTAATAGGATAAAACTAACCTGTCTCAGAATAGCTCAATGCTATTCATCATGCACTGGCTTTTCAAACAAGTACCACCCGTCTCACAATGATCAATGCTAATCATCATGCCACTGGCTTTTCAACCATGCGCCACCCGTCTTATGATATAGCTCAATGTTATTTAGCATGCCACTAGCTTTTCAACCAAGCGCCATCAATAGGGTAAACTAACCTGTCTCGCGATAGCTCAATGCTATACATCATGCATTTGGCTTTTCAACCAAGCACCACCCATCTCACAATATAGCCACTGGCTTTTCAACCGAGCATGTCTCATGATTGCTCAATGCTATTCATCATGCACTGGCTTTCCAACCAAGCACCACCCGTCTCACGATATAGCTCAATGTTATTCATCATGTACTGGCTTTTCAACCAAGTGCCATTAATAAGATAAAACTAACCTATCTCACAATAGCTCAATGCTATTCATCATGCACTCGCTTTTCAACCAAGCACCACCCATCTCATGATATAACTCAATGCTATTCATCATGCCACTGGTTTTTCAACCAAGCACCATCAATAAGGCAAAACCAACCTATCTCACGATAGCTCAATGATATTCATCATGCACTAGCTTTTCAACCAAGCGCCACCTGTCTCACGATATAGCTTCATCATGCCACTGGCCTTTCAGCCTTGTGCCATCAAGAAGGTAAAACTAACCAGTCTCACGATAGCTCAATGCTATTCATCATGCACTGAACATTTCAGCCAAGCACCTTTAATAAGGTAAAACTAACCTGCCTCATAATAGCTCAATACTATTCATCATTTCAACCCAGTGTTGATGGGGCAAGCTTTATCTATTAAATAGATTTTTGCTCTCATCCAGCCACTAGCTTTTCAACCAAGCACCATCAATATGATAAAACAAACATGTCTTACGATAGGACATATTTTTGCTCTCGCCATGCCACTAGCTTTTCAACCAAGCACCATCAATTAATTGATGGTGCTTGGTTGAAAAGCTAGTGGCATGGCGAGAGCAAAAATATGTCCTATCGTAAGACATGTTTGTTTTATCATATTGATGGTGCTTGGTTGAAAAGCTAGTGGCTGGATGAGAGCAAAAATCTATTTAATAGATAAAGCTTGCCCCATCAACACTGGGTTGAAATGATGAATAGTATTGAGCTATTATGAGGCAGGTTAGTTTTACCTTATTAAAGGTGCTTGGCTGAAATGTTCAGTGCATGATGAATAGCATTGAGCTATCGTGAGACTGGTTAGTTTTACCTTCTTGATGGCACAAGGCTGAAAGGCCAGTGGCATGATGAAGCTATATCGTGAGACAGGTGGCGCTTGGTTGAAAAGCTAGTGCATGATGAATATCATTGAGCTATCGTGAGATAGGTTGGTTTTGCCTTATTGATGGTGCTTGGTTGAAAAACCAGTGGCATGATGAATAGCATTGAGTTATATCATGAGATGGGTGGTGCTTGGTTGAAAAGCGAGTGCATGATGAATAGCATTGAGCTATTGTGAGATAGGTTAGTTTTATCTTATTAATGGCACTTGGTTGAAAAGCCAGTACATGATGAATAACATTGAGCTATATCGTGAGACGGGTGGTGCTTGGTTGGAAAGCCAGTGCATGATGAATAGCATTGAGCAATCATGAGACATGCTCGGTTGAAAAGCCAGTGGCTATATTGTGAGATGGGTGGTGCTTGGTTGAAAAGCCAAATGCATGATGTATAGCATTGAGCTATCGCGAGACAGGTTAGTTTACCCTATTGATGGCGCTTGGTTGAAAAGCTAGTGGCATGCTAAATAACATTGAGCTATATCATAAGACGGGTGGCGCATGGTTGAAAAGCCAGTGGCATGATGATTAGCATTGATCATTGTGAGACGGGTGGTACTTGTTTGAAAAGCCAGTGCATGATGAATAGCATTGAGCTATTCTGAGACAGGTTAGTTTTATCCTATTAATGGCGCTTAGTTGAAAAGCTAGTGGCTATATCATGAGACGGGTGGTGCTTGGTTGAAAAGCTAGTGCATGATGAAAAGCATTAAGCTATATTGTGAGACGGGTAGTGCTTGGTTGAAAAGCCAGTGCATAATGAATAGCATTGAGCTATAGTGAGGCAGGTTGGTTTTACCTTATTGGTGGTGCTTGGTTGAAAAGCTAGTGGCTTGACGAGTGCAAAAATCTATTATAAGATAATGCATTACCCATCTACCATTCTTTCTATTTTTCTTTTCTTTCACATCTTTTTTCTCTTTTTACCATTCCTCTTCTTTTAGTTTCTCTTTCTCATCTTCCTTCTCTTTATTTCTCGTTTCCTTTTCTCTTCTTTCTCATATTTAGCCTGATGAGACTTTATCGTTCCTTCCCTTCCTCCTTCACCTCATCCTCTTCATCATCCTCCTCTTTTTTCTTTATAATAATTTAATAATTTAGACACCTAATATCTTAGTATCTTAGTATAATTAAATATTAACATTTTTTGTTGTCTTATCCTAATTATGGTTTTATATTTTTAAAAGTACAATTAATAGGAAAGAAAAAACCTTCTCACGAATTCAATTTCAATATCAATAATATAAAGTTATAATTAATATAATTAAATATTAAATAAAATTAAATTAAATGTATAATATATAATATGATTATGATATATAATAATATATGTAATAATATTCTTATTATAATATATATATAATATAGATATATAATATAATAATAAATATAATAATAAATAATATAATAATAAATATTAATTTATAATTATATATAATTATAAATAATTAATAATTATAAAACAATAATAAAATAAAAAAAGCTAGGTTTCTATTATAGTTATAGTTTATAATACATAAATGGAAAAGTTTATTATGAAAACTGAACTTACGAAAATACTAACTGAATATTCTTGATATTGAACTTGAACATTTCCATATGAATGGAAATGCATTTTGCTTCATTGTTTCCTAAACTCTATTGAATATAGACAATTCAACATGAATTTATTATTATTCTTTCAGGTAAGCCGCCATGGTGAAATTGGTAGACACGCTGCTCTTAGGAAGCAGTGCTAGAGCATCTCGGTTCGAGTCCGAGTGGCGGCATAAAATTATATATATTATATATAAAATTATATATTATTATTTAATATAATTTATAATTATAATTATTTTTAATAATTATATTTTCCCTTAACATTAGATTGTATTTATGTAAGATTATAAAGTAAGATTATAAAATTTATAGATATTTTATATATTTACATTTAGATTTATGTTTTATAGATTTAGGATCTATTAATTTATTATAGTTCAATTATGTATCTCTTTATATTTTATATTTATTTTTTATTAAATATTAAAGAATATTGATATTTAATTTTAATTTGTTTTTTATTTATTTATTTTTCAAAGTTATGCTCTGTTATGCTCTTATATTATTGATATTGATGGAATCGCTATAGGTAATGACTAATAAAGAGTAATCCATTTTGAACAATATATGTCTTTCACATACAACGATAAAAATGAGTCACCTATCTTTGAATGGCAGTTCCAAAAAAACGTACTTCTATGTCAAAAAAGCATATTCGTAGAAATCCTTGGAAAAAAAAAGGCTCTTTAGCGGCAGTAAAAGCTTTTTCTTTAGCTAAATCTGTTTCTACCGGACAGTCAAAAAGTTTTTTATTGGGACAAAAAAACGTTTTTAAAAATCTTAATTGATATGTCTCAAAGAACTTCAAATTTTATATTTTTGACTTGGAAGACAAATAATTGACATTTACTAATGTATTATTAATGTATATTGTATTTTTTATTTTTTTTTTTTTAATATTTATTTTAATCTCCAATTTAAATTATTTATTATTTAATAAGGACCCTTTTTTATGTTTATGATATTTGTGACCTTAGAACATATATTAACTCATATTTCCTTTTCGATCATCTCAATTGTGATTATGATTCATTTGATGAACTTATTAGTCTATGAAATAGAAGGATTGCGTAATTCGTCAGAAAAGGGGATGATAGCTACTTTTTTCTCTATAACAGGGTTTTTAGTTATTCGTTGGATTTCTTCAGGACATTTTCCCTTAAGTAATTTATATGAATCATTAATCTTCCTTTCGTGGAATTTCTCTATTATTCATATGATTCCATATCTTGGGAATCATAAAAATTATTTAAGCACAATAACTGCACCAAGTGCCATTTTTACCCAAGGTTTTGCCACGTCAGGTCTTTCAATTGAAATGCATCAATCCGCAATATTAGTACCTGCTCTACAGTCTCACTGGTTAATGATGCATGTCAGTATGATGCTATTGAGCTATGCAGTTCTTTTATGCGGATCATTATTATCAGTTGCTCTTATAGTGATTACTAATCGAAAAAATATCGATTTTTTTTTTAACAAGAATTTTATAAGCTTAAGGAAGTCATTTTTCTTTGTTGGTACGATAGAATATTTGAACGAAAAAGAAAGTGTATTTAAAAAGACTTCTTTTCTCTCATTTCTAAATTTTTACAAATATCAATTAATTCAGCGTTTGGATTATTGGAGTTATCGTGTCATTAGTTTAGGGTTTACCTTTTTAACCATAGGCATTCTTTCTGGAGCAGTATGGGCTAATGAAGCATGGGGTTCTTATTGGAATTGGGATCCTAAGGAAACTTGGGCATTTATTACTTGGACCATATTTGCAATCTATTTACATATTAGAACAAATAAAAAATTGCAAGACCAAGGCACAAATTCGGCATTTGTGGCTTCTATAGGATTTCTCCTAATTTGGATATGCTATTTTGGGATCAATCTATTAGGAATCGGGTTCCATAGTTATGGTTCATTCCCATTTATATCTAATTGAATAAAATAAACTACATGAAGAACACATAAAAACATCGTCTGATAGACAATGAGTATTTGTGCGAGTTTTTGAAAACCGTTTGAATGGAGGAATTATTCAAATGGTTCTCAAAAACTCTAGATGTATTTCATTACAATTCTAATTCACTCTTCATTTTTTTCATTGTACAATGAAGAATCGTGAAAAGATGAAAGTCAAAGAATTATAAGACTTTCCTTCTAATTAATTAGAATTTTCTAAGCTATAAAAAGAATTAGTATCTATATTTCTATAAAAATAATAAAAATTATTAGCTAATATAACTTGTACCTTGTCAACCGATAACGGAAGAACGAAATCAGGATAAATCTCAATTCCTATTACAGGTAGAAAGATACAGATCGAAAGAAATAGTTTTCGCGGTCCAGAATATGAAAATTTATAGTTTGGTATATTGAATAGCTTGTATTCATAGAAAATATGACGTAGCATAGACAATAAAAAAATAGGAGTTAATATCATTCCAATTGCTATTACAAAAGTAATTAACATTTTTGGCATGAAAAGATATTTTTGGTTAGTAATTATTCCAAAAAAGACTAAGAATTCTGCAACAAAACCACTCATTCCTGGTAATACAAGAGAAGCCATCGAGAAACTACTAAACATGGTAAATATCAATATTTTTTCCATTGGGATAGATATTCCCCACCATCTCGTCGAGATAAACAAAACGTATTCTATCCCAACTCGTTTCTGCTAAGAAAAAAGTGCAGCACCGATCAATCCATGAGAGAGTATTTGTAAAATGGCTCCATTGAGTCCCATGCCAGTTATAGAACCAATTCCTATAATTATGAAACCCATATGAGATACGTAAGAATAGGCAATATGCTTTTTAAAATTGCGTTGACCAAGAGATGTTGAAGCTGCATAAAAGATTTGTATTATTCCTACTATGATCAACCAGAGAGAGAATTTAGAATGAGCGTGAGCTAACAATTCCATATTGATCCGAATCAATCCATATGTTCCCATCTTTAATAAGATTCCAGCTAGAAGCATACATGTACTGTAATGCGCTTCCCCGTGGGTATCTGGTAATCATGTATGTAGGGGTATCATCGGCGATTTGACAGCATAAGCTATAAGAAAACCAAAATGGAATATTATTTCCACTGCTGTGGGATATGATTGATTAGCTAATTTTTCGAAATCTAATGTTTGTTGGTTCAAGTGATAAATCCTGTCAGTAAAATGGGTCCTATGGAAAGTCCATCGATTCCCAGTCTCCAGTGAAAATAAAAAAATATTTATCCATTTAGAATCTTCCTTCAATTGGTTTAATGGATCGTCCAATTGGAACAAAATACATAGGTCATTAGAGGGAGCTCCAGGATACATATACATATAGTATCCCTCCTATACGCCTTATTTCCTTTATGAAGGAAAAGGACAATTGAAGAACCCGCAAATATCGGCAAAACCAGAAGTATTGTTAACCAAGTAAAATAACTCGTGATAAAGACAAGATAAATTTTGACCAGAAAACTCCGTGCTCGGGAGAAGAATAATATATTTTTATTTTCTTTTCTCGAGTACGGAGTTTTCTCGGTAAAGAGGAATCAAATGATTCAAGGGGAGTTTTTTGTTACATATCAATAAGAAAGACCCATGCTGCGAGTTGTTTCATGCCATAAATAAACACGGACACTCAAAAAATCCGTTGGGCAAGCGGATTCACATCTCTTACAACCTACACAATCCTCGGTTCTTGGCGCGGAAGCAATTTGCTTAGCTTTACATCCGTCCCAAGGTATCATTTCTAATACATCCGTGGGACAAGCTCGTACACATTGGGTACACCCTATACATGTATCATAAATTTTTACTGAATGCGACATTGGGTCTATAAATTTAAGTTTTGAACACAAAAGATTTTCGATCTGATAAAATTTTAATTAGAAAATGATGGAAATCATATATTTTCTATTGTAGATACCAGACGAATCAATGATTTTTTAAAATTTATAGAATCAATAGATTTTAAAATCTGTTTATGAGAAAGGGCCAAGATCCTTTGATTTACGTTTGAATAACCATGAAATATGAGTTGTACATACGAATCATGTTTATTTTCTTAATATTAAATATATTATATTTTCATTTTTCATATATATATATCCTAATTTATCCTAATTGAAATTGAATTTAGTATAATTCTAGTAATTCTAAATAATCCTATTCATATTCATATAGTCATATATAAAATGTAAATTCTATCAAAAAAAAAAAATTAAAATAAGAATATTCTAATATTATAACTATAATATAAAAATAATATAAAAAATAACTATAATATAAATCTAAAATAAAACTATTATATTATTAAATATTAAATAATTATTATCAATTATTCTAATTATTAGAAAATAATTAAATATAATATAAATAATTAATAAAAAAAAAAAAATAACAAGGCTAATAATAAATAATAATAAACTCAAATAATAAATTTAATTTAAATTAACGAGTTTTTGGTTCCCGAATATCTAACTGATCCATTAATCTCTTATAACGCACTTTATTTTTCTTTGACAAATAAGTCAATAATCGTTGACGTTTTCCCAGAATTATTCGCAGACCCCTTTGTGATAAAAAATCTCTTTTGTGCAATTCTAAATGTGAAGTAAGTCTCCGTATCTTACTGGTGAAATGGAATACTTGAAATTCAACAGACCCACTATTTTCGTCTTTTTCTTCTTGTGGAATAACTGAGATAAATGAATTTTTGACCATAAAATAAATTAAAATTTTTATTTTCTGTGAATTTTACCGATCAGGAAAAATAATAAGATTTATTATGACAGTTATTTTCATCTAGTATAAATCGAAATTGGATTTGGATATTGGATAAAAAGGGTCTGATAAATATATGCATTCACGAAATAGAACGATTTAGTTTTACTTAAACTAAAAAGGTTCTGCTACTCCTAGTGAAAATGGATACACTATGAAATCAGCATCATGTGTTAGAAATTCTAATGTTATACAGTCTATATATTTCGGCTTTCATCTACAGAATATGTCACACGATATGTAGGAAATCCACTAGAAAATATAAAAAAAATATCAAAATAAAAATTTTTTAATTTTGCATTTGAATTGAATTCATTCTGAATTGTGAATACATATGTATTCTTGACATACTGAAACGACTGCTGTTATTGGTATCAAACCAATAACGATTCATACAAGCTAAATCTTCTAATCGATAATTGGGCCAAAGAAACAATTTGAATTTCATTAAATTTTTTGCATCGGTGTTAATATGCTTGTTCTGATTCAAAAATTGTCCACAGTTTTTTATTTTCTTTTCATTGCAAAATCTTGGATTTCTATCCAAAACATTCCAATTCCGTGAATTGAAACAAATTAGAATTCGAAATTCTCTCCGATGCCTAGGAGATAGAATATTTTCAGGAATAAGGAAATCATAATGATTTTTGTCTTCACTAAAAAATAAGTGGCTGTATCGTGGAATGGATTTTTCAAACCCCTCTTTCTCAATATGTCTTTTTTTTGCGTATTTTCTATTTGTTTGGTGCTTCTTCTTCTCAACCAATGAAATATCCATAGTTTGATATACAATAGATTTTCCGTCCCTTCTTATAGATAGACGAATTGGTTCAATAATAAATATTCCCTTTCTTATCAATTCTGTAAGAACTAGCTCCTTTTGAATTAGCATTTCGTCTAGATTTATTTCACCTCTTTGAATCGAGGATATGGCAATTTCCTTTGGGTTTATCAATCTAAGTAGGAGACAATATACCCTAATATTGTTCATTATTCTTTGATTCAAGGGATCAGCCCATCTTAATTGAAAAAGGAAATATTTTTTCAAAAAGTAATCTAGTTCCGTTTGTTTTTTTCTCTTATATTGAGATTTTTTTTTTTTTCTACCCTTTTTAATTTCTATGTCTAATCTTGCGTAATCTTCTTCAACAGCTTTTTTATTCTCTTGTTTTCGTAGATTCGATATAAGATTTCCTTGATCCTGTTGTTCTTGTTCTTCCTGCTTGTAATTTACTAATTCAAGATCTTTTTTATTAGACGATTCATGAGGATTTTTCTTTGTATTTATATTTATTTTTTCATTTTTATTAAAATGAAAAAAGAGTGATTTGATTGGAATGATCCAGGGTTGAATCTTATATATGTTAAAAAGTTGCACAAATTCTGGGAAGAACCAAGATTCGAGATTGGATATAGTATTATGATTTGATGCAGTATCAGAGAACCCCTCTTGATGCATTCCCATGCAATCAAAAAAGTTTCTTTTTTGATTGCATGGTTTGATGTCTTGACGAACCGTAGTAGAAAAAAGATCTTTTTTTTTCATTTTTTTAAAATTTTTAATTTCAGTCTTAGTATTTTTATGAATCGTCATGCCAATATGTGCATTGGTCCAGATCTCAATATTCTTTCTAAAACAAAAATGAGGAATTCTACAATCAAAATATTTTCTATCCAAATTTATATTCCTATCAATAATATATCCTTTTTCTAGATAATTATTACTAGGTATACTTACTAATACATAAAATGATTCGGGTTTCGATGTATTGAAATGATATGGAATTTCTCGATCCCCGTTTATTTCAAATTCTAATGTTGATCCAGAAATATATGAATTAGGAGGACTTATGTATTTATATGATAAAAGATCATATCTGTGATTTTTTTTCCATTTTTCTTTTTGACTCATAAAAGAATCCGCTGCATAGTTATTTTTTTTCATGGAATGAATGAATTGGTATTTTTTATATAAATCCAATTGGATTGATTCCTTGTTTTGGTTTTGAATCATACAGCGTTGATTGATTCTATTTCGCCATTCTTTAGTTACTAATCGAGACCATTTTTTTTGAGATGGATCGTATTGATAATGACCTTTTAACCAGTTTTTCCATTCGTTCATTACATACGAATGAATTTTATTATGTCTTGATTTGGAATCAAATATTCCGTGTATCATTATCATACAAGAGTCTTTTAATTTTTCCTTAAAAAAAGGAGAGTTTCCTTTATATTGAAATACAGGTCTCAAGCGATCCTTATTAAGTAATTGGGTTTGTGATAATTTGTAAAATACATATGCTTGAGATAGGGAAGATAAGTTCCAATAAGTATCGGAATTTGGATTCCTATTCTCAGTACTATAAGTATTTGAAAACAACTTTTTTATAGTCAAACCAAAATTAAACTTCATTGTATTTTGATTTGTTTCATCAATTCCTTCTTGTTCTTTATTTCTTTTATTGTTGTAAATGGATTTATTAAAGATATTTTTTTTTGATTTAAAGAAAAGTTTTGCATTGATCTTAGGAATGCTAATGGTACATAGTAAAATATCTATGTATATTTTTTCAATGAATGATTTTATAAAGTAGTGCGATTTACGCATTAATCGGATATTTTTCCTTTTTAAGATTTTCAAAGATTCCGGCCTTTTATTATCATAAATTATAACTATATCTTTTTTTTTTTCTTTTTCGTTTCGTTCTATTTGATTCCTGATTTTTATTGTCTTATCAGAAAGATCTTTCATTCTTCTTTCTATTAGTGAATAATTTAACCAATTTTTTGGTCGAATTCGAACAGATGATTCGCGAAGAATCTTTTTATTTTTTTGTAAATCTTTTTCGTTTTCCTTCATTTCATATACTTTTTCTTTCCTCAACTCAAATAAAAAAATTGGATTTATTTTTTCCAATTTTTTCATTATGAGTTTGATAACTATAAATATTTTAGTGACCCATTTTGTTTTTTCTTTTCTAACTTTTATAAATATAAAGGATTTTATTCTTTCCTTCAAAAAGTTTATAACTTGTAAAATCTTATTTTTTACCCTTCTATTTCTTTTTTTGAGTTCTTTATAAATAGGTTCAAAAAAAGAAGGTCGTTTTCGGGGAGAACCAAAGGGAAGTTCTGCTTCCATTCCCCAGACTGTTAAAAAACAAAAATTTTTGTTTTTATATTTTGAATCTCCTCGATCTCTATGATGAGATCGTACCTTAGCTTTTCGCCAAGGTTTTAGACAGAAAGGATATAGAATCTTTATCTGAATGCCGTCTGTTAACCAATCTTGGGGAAATTCTGTTTCTGATAATTGAACACCATTATAGGTGCATTTAATATGCATTTCTCTATTCCATTCCTTCAAATCCTCGTACCACTCGGGGAATTGAAATAATAACATACGTAAAATATTTTTAGCTATTATAAATGAAGGCAATATAATGTATTTTCTAAAAAAAGATTGGATTACTAACATTAAACCTCTTATTGCTTGAATAAATACAAAGGTATCCCAAGCTTCTGATATTTCTATACGTTCTTTTTTATCCTTTTCTTCTTTTGTCTCTTCATTTTCAAAATGGGAATCTAAAATTTTAAATTCAGATTCTCGTTCTCTACCCATCCAATTCCTCAAAATAAGATTCTTCATTTCATTAATATGAAAAGAATAAAAAAAAGATGTTTTGTATATACGGTCCAAAAAAAGTGGGGAATGCGCATTTACTTGAAAGAGGTCCCAAATAACTGTTTTACGTCTTTGAGCGCGCATGGATCCTTTGATTAGATTGCGACGAAAACACGATTGTTGGGAGTAACGTATCAGAGCTACCTCTTCCTCTTCCGTTTTATTATCATTTTTCTCATTGTTACTAGCATTCTTAGTACTAGAAATAGAATTGGTATTTTGATCATTATCGTTATAAATTACAACACGTTTGGCTCTTCTTGAATGAATCTCATGCTCTTCTTCTTCTAATTCTTCTTCTAATTCTTTTTCATTTTCTTTTTCCTCTTCTTCCAACAAATCCTCGGTTAATTTGTATGACCATCTAGACACCTTTTTACTGACTTCTTTTATTTTAATTCCAATATCTTTCTTTTTCTTTGTTTTTTGATCTTTTGTAATTACATCGAATACAAATTGCAAAGATTTTGCTTGACTTTCTGAATCAATTATTTTTGCTTCTGTCAATAAAGGACATTTTTCAAAATTAAAAATGTGTCCGCACTCAGAAGATAATTCATCAATTGAGATGAAGGACTTTTCCGTTTTTTTTAAAAATGATTGACGGTAAATTCCTAAGGAATCATTAAGAAGTAGATCATGAATCTTATTTATCCAAAAAATTTCTACTAAATCTTCTGTATTTGTATAAGTAATTAAATGATTCATGATTGCATGTGAATAGAGTTTTTTTCGTGTTCCTCGACAAGGTCCGTTGAAAAAAGGATCATATGCTTTTGGCAAGCATTTTTTTTTATTCTCATCATCGCATAATATGGTTCTTTTTTCAAGCCTATCCAGACTAGGAGATCCCTCATTTTTTTCTATAATTTTGATTCGATTTATCAATTCATTATTCAAATTTAACTTTTTTTTTTCATTGGTATAAATCCAAGAATTAGAAAGATTTTCGTCATATATTTTTTCTCTTATGTACAAAGAAATTCTTCGTTCTAGCATTTCTGAAAATGTCGATAAACTAGGAGGATACATAAAGGATATTTTTTGTTTCCCATCACTTGTACATGTATAAAAAAAAAATTGTGACATTTCATTGCGTAAAGCATTTTCTAATTGATCATTTTCTATATATCGTAATGGACGATTCCATCGTTTATAATCGAAAAAAAAAGTGACAAAAGTTTTTTCAACCCAAAACCAATAATAACTTTTATTTTTCTTTTCTTTCAGTCTTCCCAATTCAAAATTCTCTTGATGGGTATCCAGATCATAATCTTCATGAACTGGGCTATCTTGATAGCGTGCCTCTTGAAAGTTAAATTCATCCTTTGTTTTTTCCTTTCCATTCACTCGGGTCTCTTCCGTTTCATCTATTTTGTCCAGATCCTCCTTTTCTTCCGAGCAAAGGGAAGGGTTTTCTTCGTTGGATCCCTCTTGTTCCTGTTTAGTCTCCTTCGTTTCGGAAGTTGTTTCCACATCGCTTTCTTCCTTTCTTTCTTCCCCCTCTTCCGTTTCTGAAGTTTCTTTCTCTTTCAGTTTCTTAGTGACTGTAGGTGACGGCATTCTTCCTAAATAGTAGACAGAGGTGATAAATAAGAGAATACTAAAGATTCGAGCCATAGAATTTCTAAATTCTGACACAAGATACTTATTAGATCGAATAGAATGATTTTGCCGTATCCAGAATAATACCAATCCAACCCATTTCATGAAAAAAATGTGACCAATTAACCAACCAGCAA